TAAGGGGGGCATTGTAGTATGTAGGTAGGTGGCTTTTTCGGACAAACATGGAAAGTTCTTGAGGTTTGGTTGTTCTTATCAAAGTTGGGTTGTACTAGCTTTTGTTTCAGGGGCTCCACAGTTTTGGTGGGAAAAAGCGAGTTTGCAATACTACAAATACGGGGGGGGCAAGAGTCTACTTAAAAACGCCGGTTATTTCCTAGGGTTAGTTATTATTTTAAGGGTATAAAAAGTAGTAGAGGTTTTAAGAGTGGGGGGGGTATGGGGGGGGTTTACGCGAAGAAAAACCAGGGGCATCTTAGATATCTCCTAAGTAGTAGAAGGCACTTTATGCTCGAGATATAAAAGTATGCGAGTCTTTTATGAATGTCTTTCAAGACCTACAAACACCATATCAAGCAGGCAAAGACTAAATGTTCAACCTTATTAGTTAATACTGTGTGCACTGTGAAATGCCAGTTGAAAGGAAAAAGAAAAAAGGAAAACCCCTTACACTCTGGAAAGAATGCCCGGCTAGCTGGGTAACGAGTCGTATGATTAACAACATTAACTTATGCAAGCGTCGATGAAAGAATGTGGACGATTATCAATTAATGGCCCTGAAGTAGGAACCAAATGCCAGGAATAGTGCACTAAGTGAAACCCCCACAATAGTTGTCCCTCACCTTCAATAGTCGGATGCATTCAGAAATCACAGGTTGGTAGGTTCTTACTGCGTCCAGTTACTGAGATATGATGGGATGTTGGATAAAGGTATAAATGGTATCCGTGAGTTTTTGTGGTAGGTCTTAAGTTTCGCTTGCCCTCTGTATAGTAAAATAGGTTGTTATGTTAATTATATGCTTTATGTTTTAGCATTTGTATATTAGTACTACGCTTACATGCAATGGTTAACTAATATGCATGTTGATATTACATATTTGTACATGTAACATATATATATGTAAGATATATATAAGTATGCATGCGCTGGGGAAATCAAAGAGTAGTTTAGTCAAAGAATACTAGTTTTGGGTACTAGAGGCAGGAGTTGAAATCTCTTCTCTTTGAGTATTAGGGGGGACTTTAACCTCCGACATCCGGCTTACAAGACCGGCGTTCTGAATCTGAACTACTAGTACAATTCCACTCTAAAACTTTATTTTCTGCTCATCCTGCGAGTGGTATCAGAATCAAGAACAGCGAGAAATAAAGGACAGATGCAATTTGTCCAATGATAATGAAAGGGTGTTCTACGGGCATTCCTCCAATTCAGGTAAGAATCATCACATCTGCGATAAGTACTCAAAACAGGAATTGGGTGGCTGGTCGAAATGTGAGGGCTCGTTGTTTGGATGTGTGGAGGATTGGAACTAGTATAAGGACAAGGATTGAAGCAAGTAGTGCAAGAACCCCTCCCAGTTTGTTGGGGATAGATCGAAGAATAGCATATGCAAATAGGAAGTATCATTCTGGTTTGATGTGGGGTGGGGTGACTAAGGGGTTTGCAGGGGTGAAGTTGTCGGGGTCTCCTAGTAGGTTGGGTGTAAATAATGCTAAAGTTGTAAGTGCAATTAGGAGTGCTGCGAAACCTAGTAGGTCTTTATATGAGAAGTAGGGGTGGAATGAGATTTTGTCTGCGTCTGAGTTTAATCCTAATGGGTTGTTAGAGCCGGTTTCGTGAAGAAATAGAAGGTGGAGAAGTGTTGCGGCCGCGATTACAAATGGGAAGAGGAAGTGGAAGGCGAAGAAGCGTGTAAGGGTAGCATTATCAACTGAGAAGCCACCTCAAATTCATTGGACTAGGGTGTTGCCAACATACGGAATTGCAGAGAGTAAGTTGGTGATGACAGTAGCACCTCAGAAGGACATCTGTCCTCAAGGAAGGACATAGCCGACGAATGCAGTTATTATGACAAGCAGGAGTAAGACAACACCGATGTTTCATGTTTCCTTGTACAAGTAAGAGCCGTAGTACAGTCCACGACCGATGTGTGCGTAGATACAAATAAAAAAGAATGATGCGCCATTAGCATGTATATTACGAATTAATCATCCGTAATTTACGTCCCGACAAATGTGTGCAACTGATGAGAAGGCTGTAGCAATATCTGAGGTGTAATGTATAGCCAGAAAGAGTCCCGTAAGGATTTGAGTAATTAAACATAGACCTAGAAGGGAGCCAAAGTTTCACCAGACCGAAATGTTAGATGGAGCCGGGAGGTCCACTAAAGCATCATTTGCGATTTTTAGGAGGGGGTGAGTTTTTCGTAAGCTTGCCATTAAGTATAGGTTTTTGTAGTTGAATAACAACGGTGGTTTTTCAAGTCATTAGTCCTGGTTAGAATCCTGGCAGAAACCATGAGCTATATTATGTCTTTGTTTTTATTAGGTTTAGTATTGGGTTTGGTAGCAGTTGCTTCTAACCCTTCCCCGTATTTTGCTGCGCTAGGGTTAGTGGTTGTAGCGGGGATAGGGTGCGGGGTCTTAGTGGGGCATGGGGGGCCTTTTTTATCTCTAGTCCTTTTTTTAATTTACTTAGGAGGAATGTTAGTTGTTTTTGCATACTCAGCTGCTTTAGCTGCTGAGCCTTATCCTGAGAGTTGAGGGAGTCGTTCTGTTGCGGTATACATAGTTGTGTATATTCTAGGTGTCATACTGCTTTCCAGTTTATTTTGAGGAGGGTGGTATGAGTTTTCATGGGTGCCAGCGGACGAGTATGCCGGACTTTCCATATTTCGAGGAGATATTGGGGGTGTCGCGGTAATGTATTCGGAGGGAGGAGGAATACTAGTTATTAGTGCAGGGGTTTTACTCTTAACTTTGTTTGTTGTATTAGAATTAACCCGAGGGTTAAGTCGAGGTACGTTACGAGCTGTTTAGTAGATGAGTAAGATTGTAGCGAGTGAAAGGGTTAGTAGGAATAGGGCAAGGTATGTTTTGATAATACCTTGTTGGGTGTTACTTGTGGTTGTAATGAGAGGAATATTAAGTGTGGCTGTGGCTTTAGGGCCCGTTTTTTCTAATCAAGTTTGGTCAATTATTTGGCTAGCAACTGTTTGGCCTAGAACAAGGTTAAGTTTAGGTGTGAAGCGGTGGATGATTGCTGGGAAGAAGCCTAGTATGTTTGAGAAGTGATGGGGTGATAAGAGAGGGGTTGATTTAAATTGTTTGCTTGTTAGGGAGGCAAGTTCTAGAGCGAGGAGAAGGCCTGTAATTGTTACTGCTAAAGCAGCTAGTTTGAGCGTAATGGGTATAGATATAACAGGTGTTTTAAAAGGAGTGATGTTTGATGTAATTACAAGGCCTGCGATGATGCTACCTCATGCTAGTCGTTTAATGGGTTTGATGACTGCAGGGTTGTTTTCGTTGATTGGTGAAAGAGGGTTAAATCGGGGGTTGCCCATGGAGACAAAGAAAACTACGCGTAAGCTGTAAATTGCTGTAAAAGAGGTGGCGAGGAGAGTGAGGATGAGGGCCCAGGCGTTAAGGTATGATGTGTTTAATGCTTCAATGATGGCGTCTTTGGAGAAGAAGCCGGCTAAGAAGGGGGTGCCTGTGAGGGCAAGACTGCCAATTGTTAAGCAGGTAGATGTGAATGGAGTGAGGTGATGTATACCTCCTATTTTGCGAATGTCTTGCTCGTCGTTAAGGCTGTGAATGATTGAGCCAGAGCATAGGAAGAGTATAGCCTTGAAAAAGGCATGAGTGCAGATGTGAAGGAAGGCGAGTTGGGGTTGATTAAGACCAATTGTAACTATCATTAGGCCTAGTTGACTAGATGTAGAGAATGCAACAATTTTTTTAATATCGTTTTGAGTTAGGGCACAGGTGGCTGTGAATAGTGTAGTTAATGCACCGAGGCAAAGGCAAATGGTTAAGGCGGTTGGGTTGTTTTCTAATAGGGGGCTTATTCGTACTAAAAGAAAGATTCCCGCGACAACCATCGTGCTTGAGTGAAGTAGGGCAGATACTGGCGTAGGACCTTCCATGGCGGATGGAAGCCATGGATGGAGACCAAATTGGGCAGATTTGCCAGTAGCGGCTACGATCAGGCCAAGGAGGGGAAAAGTAAGGTCAAGGTCTTTAGAGGTTACAAAGATCTGTTGTATTTCTCAAGAATTTAGGTTGGTTGCTATTCATGCTATGGCAAAGATTAAGCCCACGTCACCGACCCGATTGTAAATTACTGCTTGGAGGGCGGCGGTGTTTGCGTCCGTCCGGCCGTATCATCAGCCAATTAGTAGGAAGGATATGATTCCGACGCCTTCTCACCCAATAAATAGTTGGAAGAGGTTGTTGGCTGTAACTAGAATAATTATTGCGATTAAGAAGATTAGTAAGTATTTGAAAAAGCGATTTATGTAGGGGTCAGAGTGTATGTATCAGGATGCGAATTCTAGGATAGACCAGGTTACATATAGGGCAATTGGGGTGAAAATAATGGAGTAGTGATCAAATTTAAGGCTAATATTGATATCGAAGGTTTGGGTATTCATTCAGTTTCATGAGGTAATAATTGTTTCTGCCCCTTCATTAAGGAATAAAAAGAGGGGTAAGAGGCTCACAAAGAAAGCTAGTTTAACTGCTGTTTTAACATGAGATAGGGCTCAGTCCTGTTTTCGGGGGTTGGGGTGGAGGGTTGTAAATACAGGGTAAGTTAGTAAAACAAAAATAAGTACTAAGCTTGTTGTTATAATAAGAGGGGTCGGGTACATAGCTACTACTTGGAGTTGCACCAAGAGTTTTTGGTTCCTAAGACCAACGGATGAACTATTATCCTTTAGGAGCGGCGTGGATCGAGTAAAGCCCCAGAGTTCAACTGGGGTATTGGAAGTTAGCAGTTTCCATTTGCCTGCGAGCCTTTCTCGGTGGATAAGAGGGTTTTAACCCCTATTTTTAGAACCACAATCTAATGTTTTTATTCTTCAAACTATATCTACATCCAGTTCATCCTCAAATTAACTCAGGTTTAAGAATTAATAAGATAAGAGGAAGAAGGTGAAGGGTTATTAGTAAGTGTTCTCGGGAGTGGGAGGGGTCTAAGGCAATAATGTGTTGGGGAAGCGGGCCTCGTTGGGTTATGAGGAATATATAGAGGGAGTAACTTGCGGTGATGAGTGTTCCTGCTCCAGTTAATGCTAGTGTTCATCATGATCAGTTAAAAAGGGATGTGATAATTATTAGTTCTCCTATTAGGTTTGGGAGCGGGGGTAGGGCCAGGTTGGCCAGGCTGGCAATAAATCATCATGTTGTCATTAGGGGGAGAATCACTTGTAACCCTCGGGCTAAGAGTATGGTTCGACTGTGTGTACGTTCGTAATTGGTATTAGCTAGGCAGAATAAGGCGGAAGATGTAAGTCCATGTGCAATTATAAGGATGAGTGCGCCTGCAAATCCTCAGGGTGTTTGGATTAAGATCCCGCCGACAACTAAGCCTATGTGGCTAACTGAAGAGTAAGCAATTAGAGATTTTAGGTCAGTTTGTCGTAGGCAAATTGAGCCTGTTATTACAACACCCCACAGGGCAAGAATAATGAAGGGGTAGCATAGTTCTTTGGTTAATGGGTCTAGCATGGTGATTATTCGTATTATGCCGTAGCCTCCGAGCTTAAGAAGGACTGCTGCAAGGACTATAGATCCGGCCACAGGGGCTTCAACGTGTGCTTTGGGTAGTCAAAGGTGTACACCATATAAAGGTATTTTTACTAAGAATGCTACAAGGCAACCTGCTCATCACAACTTACTAGCATTAGAGGTAAGTTGAAGGGGGTGAGAATATTGGAGTGTAAGCATGGAGAGTGTACCTGTGTAGTTTTGGAGAAGTAACAGGGCAACTAGAAGTGGTAGGGAGCCTACAAGAGTATAAAATAAAAAGTAGACACCTGCATTAAGGCGTTCTGTTTGATTACCTCATCGTGTAATAATCATTAGAGTTGGGATTAAAGTTGCTTCAAATATTACATAAAATATAATTACTTCTGTGGCACCAAAAGCTATAATAAGGAAAATTTGGAGGGATGCGAGGAGTGTAATATATATCCGTTGGCGGTTAAGTGGTTCAAGGGTTGTGTGGTTTTGGCTCGCTAGGACTATAAGAGGTAAAAGTCAGCAGGTTAGGACTAAAAGAGGGGTGGAGAGAGGGTCAGTTCCCATGTATGGGTTAATAACAGATCAGCCCGTATCTATTGCGTTTTTTAATCAAATAAGGCTAGCTAATGCAATTAGTATGCTGTGGGCTAAAGTTGTGGGTCATAGTCATTTGGGGGAGGTCAGTCACGTTGTTGGTACTAGTATGAGTGTAGGGATAAGAATTTTTAACACTGTAGAAGGTTGAGACTTTGAAGGCGGTCGGTTCCGTGGGTTCGGGCTGTTGCAACTAATAGTGCAAGACCCGCGCTGGCTTCGCAGGCTGAAAATGCTAGGAGGAGTATAGGTGCTGCAGATAGACTTGTGGAGTCTAGCCGTAGAGTTCAAAGGGAGAATGCAATAAAGAGAGAAAGTATTATCCCTTCCAAGCATAGGAGGGCAGAAAGGAGATGGGTTCGATGGAATGCTAGGCCCGTGAGGCCTAATAAAAAGGCTGATGAAAAAGCAAAGTGCACCGGAGTCATAAGATAATTATGGAATTTAACCATAAGCTTTTGAGCCGAAATCAAATGTTTTTTTTAGACTAATTATCTATTCAGCTCAGTCTAAACCTCCTTGGATCCATTCGTAAATAAGTCCAATAGTGAGAAGGGCTAAAACGGTTGAAGCTCACAAAAATGTAAGTATAGGGGATGTTAATTGGTCTCCTCATGGTAACGGAAGGAGTAGAGCGATTTCTAGGTCGAAGAGGAGGAAAAGGATGGCAACGAGAAAAAATCGTAGGGAAAAAGGAAGTCGAGCTGTCCCTAGCGGGTCAAAGCCACATTCATAGGGTGAGAGCTTTTCATGGTCGGGGTTTATTTGGGGGAGTCAAAAAGATAGGATAGCTAAAGCAAGGGATAAAGCGGTAGCAATAAAGATAACTGTTGAGACTAAGTTCATTAGCTTTCCTCGGAATTTAACCAAGACCGGGTGATTGGAAGTCACTTATACTTATTTGATACTAGAAAGATTAGGAGCCTCATCAGTAAATGGAAATGTATAAGAATAGTCATACAACATCTACGAAGTGTCAATATCAAGCGGCTGCTTCAAACCCGAAATGATGCTCAGAAGTGAAGTGGTATTGTACTTGACGCAGTAAGCAGACAGCTAGGAATGTAGATCCGATAATTACATGCAGTCCGTGGAATCCCGTTGCTACGAAAAAGGTAGAGCCGTACACTCCGTCCGCGATTGTAAAAGGAGCCTCGTAGTATTCTATAGCTTGGAGGAAGGTAAAATAAAAGCCAAGGAGGATAGTTAAGGTGAGTGATTGAATGGCTTGTTTTCGTTCGCCTTCTATAATGCTATGATGGGCTCATGTTACTGTGACACCGGAGGCAAGAAGGACAGCTGTGTTAAGAAGGGGTACTTCAAAAGGATCAAGAGGGGTGATACCAGTTGGGGGTCAGCAGCCGCCTAGTTCAGGAGTTGGGGCAAGACTTGAGTGGTAGAATGCTCAGAAGAATCCTAGGAAGAAAAAGACTTCTGAGGTAATAAAGAGAATTATTCCGTAACGTAAGCCTTTTTGTACAGGAGGTGTGTGGTGTCCTTGGAATGTCCCTTCTCGTACGATATCTCGTCATCACTGGTACATTGTTAGAAGGAGGAGGATAGTTCCTAGAACTATTAGCGTGGTGGAGTGAAAATGGAATCAGATTGCGAGGCCTGATGTCATTAGGAGAGCAGCAACTGCGCCTGTTAAAGGTCAAGGGCTGGGGTCTACTATGTGGTATGCGTGTGCTTGATGTGCCATTAGATGTTTTCTTGGAGGTAAAGTGTTAGGAGTAATACAAAGACGTAGGCTTGAATTATAGCTACGGCAATTTCTAGTAGTGTAAGTAGGACCAGAACTGTTGTTGTGATAAGCGCTACTGTCGGCATCATAGGTATTAGGACAAAGGCAGCTGTGGAGATGAGCTGAATCAATAGATGGCCAGCTGTTAGGTTTGCTGCTAATCGGACTCCTAGAGCTAAGGGTCGAATGAATAAGCTAATTGTTTCGATAATAATTAGAATAGGAATGAGTAGGTTAGGTGTACCTTCTGGAAGAAGGTGTCCTAGAGCGTGATTTGGTTGGTAGCGTATACCAATAATTACTGTTGCTATTCAAAGGGGGATGGCAAAACCAAGGTTAAGGGATAGCTGGGCTGTAGGTGTAAAGGTATATGGGAGAAGTCCAAGCATGTTTAGGGAAATTAAAAAGATTATTAAGGATGTAAGGATTACAGCTCATTTGTGACCTTGAACGTTTAATGGTAAAAGAAGTTGGTGAACAAAACGGTTAATAAATGTGCTCTGTAGGGTTAGGAGTCGGTTATTAAGTCATCGGGTTGATGCTGTGGGGTATAGAAGTGAAGGGAATGTAAGTGCGAGCGCGATGAGTGGAATACCCAGGTATGTGGTGCTTATAAATTGGTCAAAAAAGCTTAAGCTCAAGGTCAGTTTCAGGATGTTTTTTCTAATTTTTGTGGTTTTAGGGATGCTGGTTCATGAGGGAAGGTGTGTGCTATAACTTTTTTAGGGAAGAGGATAAGGAAGACTACTCAAGCGAAGAGTAGAGTGGGAAACCAGGGCGTTGGAAGGAGCTGGGGCATGTCGCTGAGGGTGATTGGTAGTCACCAGTCTTTAGCTTAAAAGGCTAACGCTGTTCCTTGTTAGCTTCTCAGCGAGGAATCTTGAAGCATTATAGTAGATCAGTCCTCAAAGTGTTCTAAAGGAACTACTTCCACTACGATAGGTATAAAACTGTGGTTTGCACCACAGATTTCGGAGCATTGACCATAGAATACACCTGGTCGGGATGTGACAAATGCCGTTTGGTTAAGTCGCCCAGGAACGGCGTCTATTTTAACACCAAGAGCAGGTACTGCTCATGAGTGAAGTACGTCTTCAGCAGAAACTAGTACCCGAACAGGGGAGTCAAGGGGAACGACCATACGATGGTCAGCTTCCAGGAGACGGAATTGCCCTGGAGTTAAATCTTGTGTAGGGATCATATATGAATCAAACCCAAGCTCTTCATAATCAGTATATTCATAGCTTCAGTATCATTGATGGCCTATTGCCTTAATGGTAAGATGAGGATCATTGATTTCGTCCATTAGGTAAAGAATACGAAGAGAAGGAAGTGCAATAAGGATGAGGATAATTGCTGGAAGGATTGTTCAAATAATTTCAATTTCTTGTGAGTCTAAGATGTATTTATTGGTCAACTTGGTTGAAACTATAGCTACAATAATGTAAAGAACTAAAGTGCTGATAAGGAATACAATTATTAAAGCATGATCGTGGAAATGTAGTAGCTCTTCCATAACAGGAGAAGCCGCGTCTTGGAATCCTAGTTGAGAGGGATGTGCCATTAAGTCTACAAAACACGCGGGATTTTAACCCGCGACTCTGCCTTGACAAGGCAGTGTGATAGACTAGTTTTACCAGTGTTTTAGAAGAAAGTGACAGAGTGGTTATGTGATTGGCTTGAAACCAATAAACGGGGGTTCGATTCCTTCCTTTCTCGTTAGTTTGACCGGACTTGGACGAATGCAGGCTCTTCAAATGTGTGATAAGGTGGAGGGCAGCCGTGCAGTCATTCAACATTGGTTGCAGTTAGTTCTACAGCTATCACTTCTCGTTTAGCCGCGAATGCCTCTCAAATAATGAAGAGGAACATAACAACAGCTACAAGTGAGATTAGGGACCCAATAGAAGAGACTGTGTTTCAAAGGGTGTAGGCATCTGGGTAGTCTGAATATCGTCGAGGCATACCAGCTAGGCCTAGGAAGTGTTGAGGGAAGAAGGTTAGGTTGACTCCAACAAACATGACACCAAAGTGAATTTTTGTTCAAGTACTGTGGAGGGTGTAGCCTGTAAACAGTGGGAACCAATGAACGAAAGCAGCGACGATAGCAAAGACAGCACCTATGGAGAGTACGTAGTGGAAGTGGGCAACTACGTAGTAGGTGTCGTGTAGGACAATATCCAATGACGAGTTGGCTAGAACAATACCTGTTAAGCCTCCTACTGTAAACAGGAAAATAAATCCTAAGGCTCATAGAAGAGGTGTTTCTCATTTGATAGACCCTCCATGAAGAGTTGCAAGTCAGCTGAAAACCTTTACACCCGTTGGAATTGCGATGATCATAGTAGCCGATGTAAAATAGGCTCGTGTATCTACATCCATTCCTACTGTAAACATATGGTGGGCTCATACAATAAAGCCTAAAAGACCAATGGCTATCATGGCCCAAACCATCCCCATATAGCCGAAAGGTTCTTTCTTACCTGAATAGTAGGCAACAATGTGAGAGATTATCCCAAACCCTGGAAGAATAAGAATGTATACTTCAGGGTGGCCAAAGAATCAGAATAAGTGTTGGTAAAGAATAGGGTCTCCCCCTCCCGCTGGGTCAAAGAAAGTGGTGTTAAGGTTACGGTCTGTTAATAATATTGTAATACCGGCAGCGAGAACTGGAAGGGAGAGAAGAAGCAATACAGCAGTGATAAGTACGGCTCAGACAAAGAGGGGTGTTTGGTATTGAGAAATAGCTGGGGGTTTTATGTTAATAATAGTTGTAATGAAATTAATTGCCCCTAGAATTGATGAAATACCTGCTAAGTGAAGAGAGAAAATAGTTAAGTCAACAGAAGCACCTGCGTGGGCTAGATTACCTGCCAGGGGTGGATAGACTGTTCATCCAGTACCAGCACCCGCTTCTACGCCAGACGAGGCAAGGAGTAGTAAGAAAGAAGGAGGGAGAAGTCAGAAGCTTATGTTATTTATTCGAGGAAATGCTATATCAGGAGCGCCGATTATCAGAGGAATAAGTCAGTTTCCGAACCCGCCAATCATGATTGGCATTACTATAAAGAAGATCATCACGAATGCGTGGGCAGTAACGATTACATTATAGATCTGGTCATCGCCTAAGAGAGCCCCTGGCTGGCTTAGTTCTGCACGAATTAGTAGGCTTAAGGCAGTTCCTACCATTCCGGCTCAGGCACCGAACACTAGATATAAGGTGCCAATGTCTTTATGATTGGTCGAAAAGAATCAACGTGTGATGGCCACAGGTAGGATGGCTGAGTATTAAGCGGTGGATTGTAGTCCCATAGACAGAGGTTCAAATCCTCTTCTTACCAAGCTCTGAGGTGTTTTACATATTAGATTGCAAATCTAAAGAAGCGGGTTAACGCCTGCCGGGGCTTTCCCCCGCCTATTAGCTATTACAGCTAGGCGGGGGAAAGTAGATGGATGCTCGCTGGTTTGAGCGCTTAGCTGTTAACTAAGAGTTTGCAGGGTCGAGGCCTGCCTATCTAGGAAGGCTTTATCTTAATTAAAGTACCTGTTTTGCATGCAGGAGATGTGGGCTAGTATCCCGCAAGTCTTATCAGGGGCTGGAAGATTTTCACTTCCGCTTAGGGCTTTGAAGGCCCTTGGTCTTAATACTATCCTAAGCCCCTAAAGAGTTAGTAGGGCTATTATTGCAGGGGTTAGGGGTAGCAGGGAGAGGGTAGCTACTGTTGAAATAGCAAGGGGTAGTGTGGGTTGAAGTGATTGGAGGCGTCAAGGGGTGGTGCCGGTTAAGTTATTAGGGGACATGGTGAGGGCTATTGCATAGGTGAGTCGTAAGTAGAAGTACAAGCTTAGGAGGGCGGTCAGTGCAGCTAGTGTGGCGGTAAGTGCAAGGTCTTGTTTAGTAAGTTCTTGAAGGATTAATCATTTTGGCATAAACCCGGTTAGTGGGGGAAGCCCTCCTAGTGAGAGGAGAATAAGGGGTGTAAGGGACGTAAGTGCGGGGGCTTTGGCTCAAGAGGTGGCTAATATATTGATGTTGGTTGATTTGTTAAGTTTGAAGACGAGAAATATTGAGAATGTTATTACGAGGTATGTAAGAAGGGTAAGGAGTGTTAAGGAAGGTGAGAATTGGAGTACCAAAATTATCCAGCCCAGGTGGGCAATTGAGGAGTAGGCTAGGATTTTACGGAGTTGGGTTTGATTAAGCCCACCTCAGCCCCCTACAAGGGTGGAGGTTAGGCCCAAGACAATGAGAAGGTTAGGGTCTGCAGGTTGAATTTGAATTAAGAGGGCAAAAGGGGCAAGCTTTTGTCAGGTAGACATAATAAGGCCAGTGACTAGGTCAAGGCCTTGGAGGACTTCAGGTAGTCATGAGTGTAGGGGGGCGAGGCCGACTTTAAGAGATAGGGCAAGGATAATTAAGGTGGTTGGAAGGGGATGTGTTATTTGTTGAATATCCCACTGTCCTGTAAGTCATGCATTAGTAGTACTGGCGAAAAGTAGTGTGGCCGCTCCTGTTGCTTGAGTGAGAAAGTATTTAGTGGCTGCTTCAACCGCTCGGGGGTGGTGTTGTTGGGCTATTAGTGGAATAATGGCTAGGGTATTTATTTCAAGACCTATTCAGGCTAAAAGTCAATGGGAGCTTGCAAATGTAATAGTAGTTCCTAGGCCTAGGCCGAAGAGGAGAGTGGCTGAGATGTATGGGTTCATTAGCAAAGGTAGGATTTTAACCTACATGTTTGGGGTATGGGCCCAAGAGCTTTAATTAGCTGACCTTACTAGGAAGTGGTGTAATGGAAGCACTAAGAGTTTTGATCTCTTAAGATAGGGTTCGAATCCCTTCTTTCTAAGGAGCTGGAGGGATTTTAACCCACATAATTCACTCTATCAAAGTGGCCCTTTACTTCAGGCACAGTTCCGTGACTAGATTTGAGGAGGGAGACCAACAAATGCAATGGGAAGCGCTAAGTGTAAAATAACTAGTGCTAGTGTAAGTGGTAGAAAGTTTTTTCAGATTAGATGCATTAATTGGTCGTAACGAAATCGTGGGTAAGAGGCTCGGACCCATAAGAAAAGGACTGAGAGGAGTGCTGCTTTAGTTATGAGGTTTATGGCTGTAAGTTCTGGGATGGTGGGGATGTGGGAGGCTCCCATGAATAGGGTGGCTGAGAGTGTGTTTATTAGTAAAATATTTGCGTATTCTGCTAAGAAGAATAGGGCAAAGGGTCCTCCAGCATACTCTACGTTGAATCCTGAAACTAGCTCTGATTCACCCTCAGTTAAATCGAAGGGTGCTCGGTTAGTCTCCGCTAGGGTAGAGATATACCATATCGCGGCTAATGGCCAGGCAGGCAGGAGTATTCAAATGGCTTCCTGAGCAACGCTAAAGGTTTGCAGTGTAAACCCTCCCGTGAAGATGATAATATTTAGAAGGATAAGACCTAAGCTGACTTCGTATGAAATAGTTTGGGCAACGGCCCGCAGGGCTCCGATAAGGGCATATTTTGAATTTGAGGCTCATCCTGAACCTAAAATTGAATAAACTGCTAGGCTAGAAAGTGCGAGGATAAATAGAATACCAAGGTTTAGGTCAATAATAGGGTAAGGTATAGGGAGAGGGGTTCAAAGGGTAAGGGCTAGTGTTAAGGCTAGTATAGGGGCTAGGAGAAATAAAATTGGGGATGCAGTGGAAGGTCGTACGGGTTCTTTGGTAAAGAGTTTTACACCATCAGCAATTGGTTGAAGTAGACCATAGGGTCCTACAATATTTGGGCCTTTTCGTAGTTGCATATAGCCTAGGACTTTTCGTTCGACTAGCGTAAGGAAAGCGACGGCTAGAAGAACGGGAACGATGTAAGCTAGAGGGTTAATAATATGGGTAATAAGTGTTGAGATCATAGTTAAGGAGAGGATTTGAACCTCTGTGGAAAGGGCTTAGGTCTTTTGCAGTTTCCGGGCTCTGCCACCTCAACATGCCATTTTCTTAGGCAAGAGGGGGCACGCCCTCTTGCCTATTTTAGTTGACTACGTTAGGTAAGGGGGAGGCTTACTTAGGCAGGGGCCCCTCCTTCTCGGTCCTTTCGTACTAGAAAAGGTCGCATCATAGATAGAAACCGACCTGGATTACTCCGGTCTGAACTCAGATCACGTAGGACTTTAATCGTGAACAAACGAACCCTTAATAGCGGCTGCACCATTAGGATGTCCTGATCCAACATCGAGGTCGTAAACCCCCTTGTCGATATGGACTCTAAAAGGAGATTGCGCTGTTATCCCTAGGGTAACTCGGTTCATTGATCGGCAATGCCGGATCTTGGTGGTCAGAAGTTCTGTTAATTAGAGCTGTGGCTCTTGGTTTCGGGAGCGTGTGCTCCCGTTCCGTGTGGGGGTTTTTTATTTCCCCATGGTCGCCCCAACCAAAGACAGTAGGGCAGGACTCGCTTAGGTTTACCGCCTGTTGTTATAGGGGTAGGGGGTGTGAGCTGCTTTGGTGTCTAAAGCTCCATAGGGTCTTCTCGTCTTATGTGTATATCCCCGCTTCTGCACGGGGAGATCAATTTCATTGACTTGAAAAAGGAGACAGTTAAGCCCTCGTTATGCCATTCATACAGGTCTCCATTTAAAAGACAAGTGATTGCGCTACCTTCGCACGGTCAGGATACCGCGGCCGTTAAACAATTAGTCACAGGGCAGGCGGGACCTCTTATACGTGGTTTTCAAGAGGCGATGTTTTTGGTAAACAGGCGAGGCCATTGTGTTTGCCGAGTTCCTTCTTTTTCTTTTAGTCTTTCCTAGGGAGCACACCTGTGTGGGGTTAACGGTTTTTGGTTGGGTGTTTTTCTTGTTTTTTATCTTAATTACCTAGTTCCCTCTAATTTTGGGGCCGTTAAGGTTCGGTGGAATGTCCGGTTCCGATTTACACGTATGCAAGGAGAGAGGCGAACCTCTCTTATTACTCATTCTAGCATGGTCACTTCTATGTTTGCATAGAACGGCTTGGTAGGATTAGGGGAATAAGATTTGGTAATCCGAACTTTAGGAGAGGGCAGTATGTCTGAGCTTTAACGCTTTCTGTTAGGATGGCTGCTTTTAGGCCCACCGGAATCACTTTGCCTTTTATCTATTATGATCTTTATCCTCCTGGTAAAGTTGTATCTTGTTTCAAAGGAGCTGTACCTCCTTTGACTAACTCTCTCGGTTTCTTTTGGTAAATCTGTTTAGTAGGAGTGAAAGGAGAAGCCGGGAGGCTGAACTTCTATCCAGTTTCCAGGCAACCAGCTATAACCAAGTTCGGTAGGTCTATCACCTCTACTCGAAGCTCTTCCCACTCTTTTGCCACAGAGACGGGTTTGCCCTTTATGGTTAGGCTGTCTTGGAGTAGCTCACTTGGTTTCGGGTTGTCAAACTAAAGAACGCTTTGCTTGGGTTTCACTGGCTAAATCATGATGCAAAAGGTACGAGTTAAAATCTCTGCTTTTTGTGGCTTCACTGGTTTATTTCATTTTTATTTCAGCATTCCCCTGCGGTACTTTTTCTATTGCTCCGTGTTTCCTTTTCTATCGCCTATACTGAGGGGGAAAAATGATTTGTTTGTTATAAGGGTGGTGTGTTTGGGGTTATTTAGTATGAGTTGTTGTATTTGGTGTGTGTTGGGCTAGCGAGTCAGCTTATCAAGGGTACCCGGTTTGCACGGATAACTCCCCAGCATTAATGCCGGGGCGTGTTACTGTGTTACACTAACCCTTGGCTGGATAAGGTTTCAAGGCGATCCGGTTTGCACGGATAACTCCTCAGCGTAAATGAGGCGCGTTACTGTGTTACGCCAAACCCTGATGGTTTGCTCAAGTGCACCTTCCGGTACACTTACCATGTTACGACTTGCCTCCCCTTTACTATTGCGATTTTTTAGGTAGAGTTGAGTACTTTCGCTCGGGGAGAGTGACGGGCGGTGTGTGCGCGCTTCAGGGCCAGTTTCAGTAGAACGCTCTGCTTCCTACTTACTGCTAAATCCTCCTTCTAGACATACGTTTCAGCAATATCATCCGTATTCACTGTAACAGGGAATGTAGCCCATTTCTTCCCTTTTCATGCGCTACACCTCGACCTGACGTTTTGGGCATTACCAATTGTGCTTACTGTGTGTTCCCTCTGCAGGGTAAGCTGACGACGGCGGTATATAGGCGGAGGAAAACAAGAAAAGGTGAGGTTGAACGGGGGTTATCGGTTATAGAACAGGCTCCTCTAGGTGGGTCTAAAGCACCGCCAAGTCCTTTGGGTTTTAAGCTAATGCTCGTAGTTCCCGGGCGGATAGTGGATGTGGTATACTATCAATGTTTACGGCAAAGCATAATGGGGTATCTAATCCCAGTTTGTATCTTAGCTTTCGTGGGTTCAAGTGTCGTAGAGTCACTTTCGTGGGTGTTCTTCCTGTATTCGGGAGCGTATAACAGCTCTGTATATGTTTGACTCTAGTGTTCGTCTTACTTCTAACCACGCTTTACGCCGGTATCTATCAACTCGGGTCTCTCGTATAACCGCGGTAGCTGGCACGAGTTTTACCGGCCCTCTTAGCTATAACTAGGTCAAGTTTTCACTTATGGCATAATGTTTATCACTGCTGGGTTCCCTTGAGGGTGTGGCTAAGCAAGGTGTCATGGGCTGGGGGGGGCGTGCCTGATACCGGCTCCTTGTTCCCTGGCGGGGAAATGGGGAGGGGGCATTCTCACAGGGGTGCGGATACTTGCATGTGTAAGTTTGGCTAAAATTGATAAAAAAGTCAGGACCAAGCCTTTGTGCTTTCGAGGTTCTGCTCAAACCTATCTTGACGTCTTCAGTGTCATGCTTTTGTTAAGCTACGATAGC